GAAGAAGTGGACTTTAGAAGTACTAATAATTGAGTTGAGGAATCAAACTGTATCAATTGTTTTATAGATCGTTCCGCAACGCGTTTTGAACTATTTAAAATCAAAATATCTGAATTTCCAATTCCATTGGAGTCCAATGGAGTAATGTATGATAGGAATCATACTCTTTCAATCAAACAAAGAAATATTTCAATGATTCCCATGTTTGTATTTCGAAAGGAAAGGGATCCAGATGATTGGAAATTTTTTCCAATCTAATTCTTCTGAAATTTTCTATTTCAATTAAGGGGCTCTTACGATCCTTATAGATTAGATGGATACTGAGGAAGACCGGACTTTTTTTTGATCCCTCTTTACTCTTCAAAGAAGAAGTCGTTTTGCTAAGTGTATACGCACTTTCTATGAGAAATGATATAGACATAGTGGTTGTCTAACGAGAGACTATGCAATAATAAGATCTTGCCTCGGGCGAGTCACATATTGCGCATTTACCGCTGGGTTTCTAATTTTAGAAAGGAGATTTTGGCTTTATCGACTTATTTCATATCATGGTTCGGGCGTTAAAAATCGGTGAGGTTTCCTCTTCCTTTTCGAAATCCGAAGAAGTGCCCGTGGGCCTCCTGTCAATAGTTAAATCCATTATTTCTTCGGAATACTAAAAAAAAGATTACTACGCGATTTAGTAACCTATATGCCCATATCGTTTTTCAATCATTGATTCTTTCCATAAATACCGATATTCAGATTGGAAATCATAAAAAATCTAGTAATTCGAATCATAATTAGAATCATAAGATAAGAGTTAAGACGATTATTTCAGATTGATCGGAACAAGTAGATGTAGCAAATAAATAGAATTGGGTGCTATGTCAATTCCATACAATATAGGGAATTGATATACACATATATGAAGAGAATATTGTAGATTGATCTATGATTGATCTATATAAAATGAAGCCTCTATTTTTATTTTAGAGTAGAACTTTATAGACTAAGAGATAGATAGTATGGTAAGAAAGAAATAGATGAATCTTTCTTACCATACTATCGAATTCATAAAATACTGCCGATTATAGTCCGCTCATTTCATTTAAGACGCGAAATTGGAATCCTTTTCATTTTACTTCGTCCATTTTTGATAAGAACTCATAAGGAAAGTTTCATTCAATTCAATTTGAAAATTCATTTGAATTAATCATTTTGACTGACTGTTTTTACGTAAATGATAAGTAGAAAAGCGGTAGGAACTAGAATGAATAGTGCAGTAGCAATAAATGCAAGAATATTTACTTCCATAATCTCATCGGTTTTTTTACTTCGCAATAACTCGGGATTTAATCCCATAGAGATGATAAACCTTTCGCCTGTAAATTCAATGAATGAATTACCTCTCGACGATCTTGAATCGGATCAATATCATGAATAACAATATCTGAGCTATCAAATCAATTCGCCGTCGAGACTTGAATAGTATAACATAGGAAGTTCTTTTATCCATACCGAATACCGAATCCAAACTTTGATTCCTGACCCAATCAATCCAAAATTCCTTTATTTATCATTTGTTTCCCTTCTTTTTTCTATAACGTACCTTACATCTTCCTTGTACAATCATCTGATGAAGTATCATCAGATTGCCCTTCCACTTCGATTAGTCACATAGTTACAAACCCAAACAAACAAGAAAAGTGAAATGAAAAAAAAAAGAGTTAAGTTCTAAACTCCTTGTGATTTTTTGGAAGACGAAGACAAAGAAGTTTGATAAAGATGAGGCCGGTATAAAAGATCTAATATCACTATGTTTAGGGTTTGTTATTTCTTCGATGGGACCTTCCAAAAAATGGAAAAATAGGAAAGAAAAAAAGCCCCTTTGTTTTGGAAATTGAATTATGCCCCCTGACATCCTTTCATAGAAAGGGAGAAATTAATGGATGTATTTATTGGATCCGTCGGGACTGACGGGGCTCGAACCCGCAGCTTCCGCCTTGACAGGGCGGTGCTCTGACCAATTGAACTACAATCCCAGGGAAATAAGGGATCTAGCAGAAAATTGGATTCTTTTTTTTATCTTCGTATTTCGTATGGGGTATTTCGGAAGGACAAGGGGGTTATACCATCTCATGGTAGATTGGCGAATTATTGGGCCGAGCTGGATTTGAACCAGCGTAGACATATTGCCAACGAATTTACAGTCCGTCCCCATTAACCGCTCGGGCATCGACCCAGGAAGAATCCACTTTAGGCTTATTGGTAATCCATGATCAACTTCCTTTCGTAGTACCCTACCCCCAGGGGAATTCGAATCCCCGCTGCCTCCTTGAAAGAGAGATGTCCTAAACCACTAGACGATGGGGGCCGACTTGCCCAACCGCCCTCATACTATGATCATAGTATGAACAGTTTTTTGAAATTGTCAATATAATGGAATGGTATGATTAGACTCGCGGGATCTTTCCGTTTTTCAGAATTGTATAGAATTTTTCGATTCGTCATCCATATT